GTTCTATTTTTGGCTATACACACATTTGCACAAATAAACTGTCCAAGACTTATTATTGTAGATGTCTCTTCAAAATAACAATAATTGTGACAGAAAAAATACCAATTCAAATTCAATGGATGAAAAATAATGTTATTGCATATGCATGGGTCGGGATTATAAATTTTCCCATTTTCATCCATTGAATAATATTTAATTACTTGAAAAGTCTGTTTTAAATTGTCAAGTTGAAAATAGTTAGTTACCAAAATAGGATTATGAGTTATTAAATGGGAAAACGAATAACAATTCCCAATTGGATAGACTGATCCTAAAGGACCCAGCAAATTACTAATTGTAATTCGGGGATTTTTTTTAATTGATTCTTTTATTCTATTGTGATATTTTACACCGGTGAATGGATCCATTCGAGAACAATTGGATGATAACAAAATTATCAATGATTGGAATTCCTTATTTCTATTCAACAACGTATGAATAGTTCCTTGACTTGGGTTAAGGAATTGTTGAACTCTTACCTTAGAATAGGAAAAAATGGAAGAAAACGGATTGATATTGGTGCAATCTGATCCATTATCAGAGAGCAATCCCGAACCGAGGGGATCAGCCCTTTTTCCGATATCCGAAATCGGGGATTTTGTCAAGTCGATTCTTAGGAAATGTCGAATCAAACCATTTGTCCTTATTTCAATAAAAGATGAACGGACTTCTTTGCTCGAAGAACTTTTTTTTTTTTCTTTATCCCAATTCAATACTAAACAAGTACGGACTAATTGAATACTTGTATCAAAAATCCCTCTATACGAAATTCCTCGAATTGGTTTGCCATTTCCATAAAGGATATAATTTACAACTCGAAGTCGTACATTGTCCCTTTCCTGCAACAGATCGGGGGGGAAAAGTGTTGTTACATTTAGACCGTCCATTAGTTCATATATGACGACAGGTCGAACCAAAACAAAATACCCCTTTTTGCTAGGTGTAATGCGTTGGACATAGATCCAATTTTTCCATTTTTTTAATCCCTTGGAATTTGTTTTTCCTGTTCCTGGCGGTATCGGTATCAAAACGCCGCTATGTCGGGATATCTTATCTGTTTCTCCAGGAAAATGGATATCTCCAGAAAATATTTTCAGTTCAATCCTTTTTTTTTTCCTATCTACCCGAACCAACCCCCCTCCCCGGCTTCGTATATTTAAAGTTATTTGTGTATCTACCCCAATGATACTATTGTTCCGTACCATTATAGAAGAAGAGCCGGGTAAGATATGCACTTCCTCGGGAATGAAAAAAAATCGATCTACTTTCATTTGGGATTTTGACTTAAATTCCTTAACCCCTCGATACTCAATCAAATCTTCCTTTTTGACGATTGACTGCATTTCGATAGCCCCATATTTAGTAATTCCCGAGCTCTTTCTTTGATATCGAGGATCATCAAAATAAGAAAGAATACTATTTCTACGAAAAATACCATTTAAGGGAATTTCAATCGAGATACCGAAAGTGGATAGTAATCCGTTTTCGCGTTCGTGAATCGGTTGAAGTGGCATAAGAAATCTATTTCTTCGCCTCTTTGACAATAAATCAGAATTTTCCCGTAAAATGGTCGGATATAGGAGATTACAACGACCAGTACATATGATTCGATTAAAGTCTAAATAATTCTGAATCCTCTCTTTTTTTTTACCATAAAAATCCGAACTAAAGAATTTGTACCTCATAGGGGCGTTAATTACTGAGAGGCTGGAAGAAATATCTCTTCGCTTGACAGAAAGAGAATGCGCGTTCATTTGATCTTGATCCTTGTGAAGTGAAAGGGAGACTAGACTCGATCTGCACGGACCTCCTAATAATATCCATAAATGACTTGTTTTTGGTAAAAGATGGATATTACCATATGTAAACTCGGGTGCATGATACACATCGGTACTCCAGTGCATTTCGCCGTCTGAGTCAGAATAAATATGTTTTCGAACTTTCTCTTTCAAATTCAAAGTGGATGTTCCCCCCCGAATCTCAGCAATCACTTGTTCTGATTCTACATATTGATCGTTTTGAATTAAAAGAAAACTCTTTGATGGAATAGTCACATTATGTATAATATCTTCACTCTCAATAGTTACATACAAGTCCATAGAGCATAGAAAAGCAGGATGTCCATGACGTGTACGTGTCGGATGAACTAAATCCTTATTGAATTTTATTTTTCCATTATAAGGAGTTCTCACATGTTCCGCAGTACCTCCTGTGAATACTCCGCCGGTATGAAACGTTCTTAATGTTAATTGAGTACCCGGTTCTCCGATCGATTGACCTGCAATAATACCTACGGCTTCTCCCAATTCAACCAGGTCGCCATGAGTAGGACTCTGGCCATAACAAAATCGGCAGATCCAAGATGTACTCCTACAGGTAAAGGGGGTTCGAATAGATATTGTTTCGGCGCGAAAAGTTATGAATCGATTGACAAGTCCAACCCCAATGTCTTGATTTCGAG